GTACACTTTCCTTTATTTCACTGGGATTGTAGTTCAATTGGTCAGAGCACCGCCCTGTCAAGGCGGAAGCTGCGGGTTCGAGCCCCGTCAGTCCCGACGGATCCAATAACACAAAAACCAGCAATTCATCCCCAAGGTCTCCTTCTTTTTGTTTTCTTTTTTCTCATTTCTGATCAAACAAATAGGGTAATTTTCATTCCTTTAATTAGTACCAATTGATGGCACAGAGAAAGATATGTGAATTGATCCAAGTACTGGTGGAATCCATCATATTTTCAATTCCAAGAGATCGTGCACCGGATGCGGTTTTTCGATTGTCCGCGATCTGTGTATATAATAGAATAGAGTAACAAACATATGTTACTCTATTCTATATATATACACACACAAATGAAATTCATTTCTTGTACGATACAAAATGAATTTAACATAGCATAGTTACTTTGATAGAAGTTACTTTGATAGAAGACTTTGAGAAGGCTTTGAATCAAAGAGTCTTTACCCTTTCTTTCGTGTTTTCTTTTGTTGTTCAATTACTAATTACTAGTATTAGAGTGAATTGGAAACAATCGATCTTATTCAAATCAAATTGCATATTTATTGCTTTGTTTATTTTTTTTTTTTAAGTCCTTGTCAAAAAAGTAAACTGGTGAATTTGATGGAATATTAGATTGATCCTTTTCTACAGGGACTCGCACTTCTTTTATTTGTAAACCTTTTGTAAACTGCGGAAGTGGGAAAACGGTCAGATGAGACTGATTGTACAAGAAAGGCAGTAGGTTATAGAAAAGAAAGAGAGGACAAGAATTTATAAATAACGGAAAGAAATTCTTTTGATTGGACCAAGAATCGAATCGAATTTTGGATTAGGTGTGGATAAAAGATCTTTCTATGTTATACTATTCAATTCTCGACGGTGAATCGATTTGATAGCTTAGATATTGTTATTCATGATATTGATCCGTTTCGATGTCTTTGAAATGTAATGTAATTCATTGCATGGCATTGAATTGACAGGCGACAATTTTATCATCTCTATGGGATTAAATCCCGAGTTATTGTAAAGTAAAAAAAAAATGAAATTATGGAAGTAAATATTGCTGCTTTTATTGCTACTGCGCTGTTCATTCTAGTTCCTACCGCCTTTTTACTTATAATATACGTAAAAACAGTCAGTCAAAGTGATTAAAACTTGACTTCTTAGCAAAGATTAATGAATGGACTAGAATCAGCAGTATTCTCTAAAACCTGATAGTATGGTAGAAAGAAACATATTTTCTTTCTACCATATCTCCAATAGACATATCTTCTTTGACCGATATCAATCTCCCTTCTCATAATTTGCATTAGTCCGTTTTATTGTATCTTCTGAAAAAAAAAATTAAGTAAGGGGGGCCTAGGTCGAAATTTTATATGCTTTGGATTTTTATTTTGCTGCGTTTTTTGTATTTTTTATTTCTAATTCTTTATCACTTTTCTTTTTTTCTGATTTCAAATTCTCCTCTTTTTTATTTTATTCCAATTGTTCTTTTTCCAATTGTTTCCACATCTTCGTATTTATAGCACTCCTGATCGAGCCGGAACCAGAAATTGTAGGCTGTACAAACGGCCGTAAAAACGGCAAAAACAGTTCCCATAAACTCACGTTTTCAAAAAATCTCTTGATTTTGTTTAAAATGTTTGGTTTGAAAAAAAAGTTTTCATTTTGGTGCCCCCCCCCTTTTTTTATTTAAGATAATAATATAAGCGAAGTAACTGTATTGCAGTGATGGAGAAAGGGTATTATTCATAGAATATATTCCTCCCCCCAGTAGTAAATCGTAAAAACTAATTAAATAGTAAAAAAAGAACGATCGAGAAAACAATAAATCCAGTTTGATTCCTCAAATCAATTCAAAATACTTCTATAGTCCACTTCTTCCCCATACTACGAGTGACAGGGAAAATGTAAAGACTGTCATTAATGCCGCCCAAGCGAGACTTACTATATCCATATGACTAATGTCCCCTATCTCTATGAATATGAAAAAAATGTAAAAGAATTAGTGTTCACTAATATTATAATATATTATAATATACCCGTGGAATTCTCCGCAACAGTCAAAAAGAAAAAAAAAAGTATCAAGAGCCTTTTTCCTGCACTTGTTTTTGTTGGGGAAAACTCGAGGAGTTATATCAATTAGAAAACCAGAATAAGGGATTTCTGATTTTTTGTTGATCAGGCGACACCCGGATTTGAACTGGGGAAAAGAGGATTTGCAGTCCCCCGCCTTACCGCTCGGCCATGCCGCCAAAATGATACAAAAAGATGAGAATCCTTTCGCTTTTTTGTTTTTTTGTACTTTCCATCTTTGAATTCCTTTTTCCTTTCTTTAATCCCTTGCCTAAAAGAAACCCTTCCTTTTTTTGATTGGATCCATCCCCTCGATTCTATGTATCGTATCTCAAAACGCACAATATCTAAAAACTTTCCCTTTCTTTTATATTATATTGAAATTCG